ATGAAAAAGATTTCTCCATATACGCACAAATCGATCAATAATATCCAAATCTGACGAATCCGCCCAGGTTGACTTACTAATGGGATGCCCTAATGCATTACAAAATTTCATTTTAGCCAATGATCCAATCAAAGGACTAATTGGAACTAATGTATCAATCTTTTTCATAGCATTATCCATTAGAAATGAATTTTCTAACATTTGACTCCGTACCACTGAAAGATTTAGTCGCATACTTGAAAGATAACCCAAAAAAAAGAGAGAATGTTTGGATAATTGGTTTATATGGATTCTTCCTGGTTCAGACCACACATAAAAATGACATTGCCATAAATGGACAAGGTAATATTTCCATTTATTCATCAAAAGAGGCGTATCTTTTGAAACCAGAATGGATTTTCCTTGATATCTAACATAATGCATGAAAGGATCCTGGAAGAACAATGGGATAGCCGGAAAATCGTTAGAAAAGACTTCTTCTATAGGATGCTTTATTTTTTCATAGAAATATATTCGCTCAAAAAAGCTCCCAGAAGATGTTAATCGTAAATGACAAGATTGGTTACGGATAAAAAGTAAGATGGATTCATATTCACAAACATGAGAATTATATAGGAATAAAAAGAATCTCGAATTACTTTTAAAAAAAATAGAAATAGATTTATTTGAAATAATAAGACTATTCCAATTATAATAATCGTGAAGAAAAAGACGTAATAAATGCAACGAAGAGGCATCTTTTACCCAGTAGCGAAGGATTTGAACTAAGATTTCCAAATGAATAGGGTAGGGTATTAGTACATCCGATACATAATTTAAATATGGGAATTTGTCCTCTAAAAATGGAAATATTGAATGAATCGATCGTAAATTAGAATATTTTACAATTTCTGTCCCCTTTAAAGAAGATACTAATCGTATGGAAAATGGAATTTCCACAATGACCGCAAATCCCTCGGATATCAGTTGAGAATACAAATTCTTATTGGACCAAAAAACGTTATTTTGGTTAGAATCATGAGCAACAAGAATCAAATGATTCTGTTGATACATTCGAGTAATTAAACGTTTTACAATTAGTAAACTAGATTTATTGTCATAACCTACATTTTCTAACAAACTCGATTTATTTAAACCACGATCATGAGCAAATGCATAAATATACTCCCGAAAGATAAGTGGGTATAGGAAGTCATGTTTCCAAAATTTATCTAGTTCTAAATATCCTTGAAATTTTGCCATTTGAAATTAGATTTGAACTAGAAATGTAACTAAGAGATTTATTGGGTTATCAAATGATACATAGTACGATACAGCCAAAACAAGGTATTACAAGGTATTATAATAAGAAAAATAAGAAAAACCTCGGAAAAAGGTAAGACTCATCAACCATCAACGGACTCTCTATCCTCTGTCTTTTTTTTTTTTATTAAATTGGTTTATTTATGTTCATTCTATAATAACAAGATGATTAGAAATCCTTTATTTTTACAATCCAATCGCTCTTTTGATTTTGAAACAAAAAAAAAAATAAATCTTTTTATCAATGTACTGCCTTCTTTTACACATCTATCCCCACCTCATAATTCAGAATGGAGAATAACTAATAGTTAGGACTCATAAAAAAATAAATAATCCACTTATGGGAAAAAACTTCCCCGCGGCAAGCACTAATATATTGTTAACATCTAATTAGATCGGGGAATAATTCATTCAAAAATTCAGAACAAGAGCTCGTTACTTTTTATTTCCCTATAATTAGAACCGTAGCAGGGCTCTATCCATTTATTTCCTCGACCCAGCTGTAACTTTAGTTTAATTTTTTTTCCACGCCCCAAGAATCAAGAATAAAAAAAAAAAAAAAAATTAAACAAGGTTTTGACCGATACGGCAAGAATGAAATATTCTTAGAATTCTCCATTGATACGACATGCTGCTTTTTCCATTCATTTCTTTCAGGATCAGTCGCGGTCTTACAAACTCTACCGATGGTATGGACGAATCCATTGCTTCATACAAATGTGTAAAAGATGCTAGTCGCACTTAAAAGCCGAGTACTCTACCGTTGAGTTAGCAACCCCAATCAAATAGCTAAAATGTATAGATACAACCGGAATCCCAATAAATAAAGAAATTGAATTGCAAAGCGCAATCAAAACATTAAAAATGGCAAAACAAAAAAAAATATATAAAAATTGTCAAATCAAAATATAGATAAAATATGGATAAAGTCAAAATATTTGTAGAGCAACTCTTGTCTCTTATGTTATCCATTATTATATTTTATTCATTTTAATAATAAAAAAACTAAGGACTTATTGTATCACAGAAAATCCAATGGAACCCGTTATTTGAATGAAATAAAATCTAGGGAACGGAGATAAATAAATGCATTTATCCACGATCGGATTATATTTATTTGATACATTGTTGTCAATATGAATGGAAATGTTGAGAAAAGAATACAATAAAGAAATAGAAGAAATAGAAAATAAATTAGAAATTGAAATAAAAATGGAAATATTATTAACTAATAAAAAAATTAATTAATAAACAAAATAGAAATATTAAAAGAATTCAATTTTAAATAAAAAAAAAAAACTAAGGACTTGTGTTGGATTGGCACTCCATAGATAATTGACATATATACAAAATAAGGTATAACCGGAAGAATAAATTTAATTAAATAATTAAAATAATAAAGTCGAAAAAATCGGGTTTATTCATTATTCAATCAATAAAAAAATAAAAAATAACTTAACCTTTTTATTTTTTATTTGCTCATAGAATTCCAACAAAAAACACCCCATATGACATGAAAATAATATCCAAATTGAAGACCCAATTATCTCTTGATATTTTTTCTATCTATTCTATCAATTATATCAATAAAATTTTATCAATAAAATATATTTTGATCGTTATAAACGACGACATTCTATAGTAACAATAATAAATTCTATAGTAACAATAATAAATTGAGTATGATATGAATAGAACAAGTGAGGAGAGAAAATAGCGAAGAAAAGATTATATAAAGATAAAGCTATATCTATATACAAGTAATCCACACTCTCTTTTTTATATATTTCATTATATAATTTCATTAATTGAACTTCATTTGGTGATTAAGACCAAGTTCCATAAAAACCCCTGCCTTCTTTAAAATATCATGAACAGTTCCTGTAGGCTGAGCCCCTTTTTCAAGGAAATATAGAATAGCAGGAACATTTAAATCGGTTTGATTCTTTATCGGATCATAAAAACCCACTTTCCGAAGATCTCTTCCTTCTCTTCGGGATCGAACATCAATTGCAACGATTCGATAAATAGCTCATTGGGATAGATGTAGATGAACAATACCCCCCCGAGAAACGTATAAGAAGTTTTCTCCTCGTACGGCTCCAGAAAATTCGAAATTATGTCTATGTATAGAATTCTAATATCAGATAAATCCCTAAAATCATCAAATCAATTAAATCACGAATTCTCTTTCTTTCTATGACTTAAATGACTTAAATACTTTTTCTTATTCGTTCCAAAAAAAAAAATTGCATCCTCATAACTCAAGTTGTATAATTCTCAAATAACTCAAGGAAACCTTTATAAAAATTTCATTTATTGAGCGGTCTTTAATCCCCTTTTGTCTGTCTCTTTTAGAATTTATTTATTTTTTTTTTTTATTCTAATCTTTTTGTTCAGACAATTGAAAACGGTATTTTCTTGTTCCAGGATCCTTTATCTTTGCCTTGAATCATTGGGTTTAGACATTACTTCGGTGATTTTTAATCGTTTCAAAATGGCAGCAACATACCATTTTTGTGATTTCTTTCCATCAAATAATCATATAAATGGTTGATTCTTGTTTAATACACTTTTAATTTGATCAAAAGAGTTTTACCAATTCAAAAAAAAAACTTTGGATTTGAAACTTGCTTGAATTGGATCTTTTCGATTTATATATCGAAAATAGACTTACAAAGTTGTCCCAATTTATTGATTGATACTAACCCTAGATTCTTGCCCCCGAGAAATGAATCAATACTTTCTGCTCGAGCTCCATCGTGTACAGTAAATTTATATCAAACCACAATACCCCCTCAAAAAAATGAGAGGTCTAGTGGAAAAGAACAAATGATGTCGAGTCAAGAGCACTTTCATTCCTATAAAATTACTATATTATATAGTATATAATGGTGGATGTAAGACTCCACAACGGATCGTGTCCTTCAAGTCGCACGTTGCTTTCTACCACATCGTTTTAAACGAAGTTTTACCATAACATTCCTTTAGTTTGTAACCCGTATCTAATTGATTCCATCATGGAATTATGAATAGTCATTGGTTCGGTTGGTACTGGTACATAAGTGAATCCATACATGGAATTATGAATAGTCATTGGTTCGGTTGGTACTGGTACATAGTAATCTATACTTTATTCATTCAATATAAAAATAAAAAAAAAAATGGGTAGTTTCTGAAGAAGTTTTAGCAAAAATTCAATTTAACTCCAGATCCAAAAAATATTAAAATATTAATTAAATAAAATGAAATAAAAATTATTAAAAAATTTACAATTATATACCAATTATATCCATAAATTATATACATATTATATATAAAAATCTATTAAAATATATAAATAAATTGAATAGATTTATAAGAAATTGAATAGAGAATAGATTTATAAGAATCTATAATAAGAATATATAATTCTAATAATTTAGAATAATAATTAATATCAATTTAAATAATATCAATTAAAATATTTCAAAAAAAGATATATATTTAAAATAAATAATAATAATAATTTAGTAATAATAATTAATATCAATTTAAATAATATCAATTAAAATATTTCAAAAAAAGATATATATTTAAAATAAATAATAATTATAAATAGTAATAGCACGAATCTAATAAAATCTAATAAAAAAAATTAAATTTTTTTGAATCTGCATCTTCAAGTAACTTGATAGGATAAATTCAACAATTCTATTTTTTGAGTGAAATGGTGGATAAAAACTGATGTAAGGGAAGATTCGGTTTTTTTTTTTCATACTGATTGATAAGAAATAATATGGATACCTATATCTATCGAATAGACTAAACAATTGTTACTGAAAGAAATTATAGATATTCTATCTTAAATATTTAAGATTTAGAATCTTTATAATTTTCAAATTTAGAGATCACAAATAGAGTGAATTTTATCTGTGTCTTATTTGAACTCGATTCAATTTGTGAAAAAGATATGATTCCCAGAAGAATTATTAAGCATCACATTTTTCCAATATTCTTACTCTAAAATAAAATAAAAAAATGAAATAGAAAGTTGTTAAAAAAAAAAGACTGGAATCAAATCTATATTATTCTATATCAGAATATAAAATAATATTTTAATGTTATAGATGGATTGAAGTTATAGATGGATTGAATCTGTGATAATGTTATAATAGATTTGGTATGCTCTGGGACGGAAGGATTCGAACCTCCGAATAGCGGGACCAAAACCCGATGCCTTACCACTTGGCCACGCCCCATTTCTATTTGACACTAATAAACACTAATATTATTAGTAGTTGTTCGTCAATTCCAGTCTAAATATCTATAAAAAAAAATCTTATTGTTAATAAAATTTTGTTATATGTTAATAAAATTTTGTTATATGTAGATATAAAATGAAACTCAATTTATTGATCATTACATATAATTCAATTAAGATATTGTATGAAAATATGATTTGAGAATTAAAGTTGAAGGATTTTTGATTGGGCGAGTTCAAATCAAAGAAAGTTTTTTTGTCTATCTTATTTTTATTCATTTTCCCCTCTATCAATAACTCAACTTATTAATAACTCAATCAAAATACAAAATAAATACAAGTATCTTCAAGAACAATTTGTTATGCTTAATATATTTAGTTTGATCTGTATCTGTCTTAATTCTACCCTTTATTCAAATAGTTTTTTCGTCGCCAAATTGCCCGAGGCTTACGCTTTTTTGAATCCAATCGTAGATTTTATGCCAGTAATACCTTTGCTGTTTTTTCTTTTAGCTTTTGTTTGGCAAGCTGCTGTAAGTTTTCGATAAGATCTTTAATACTATTCTAGACAAATTTATGATTTATTCGAAAAAAAAAAAAATTCTAACAATTGATAAGATCAGATAAGTTTTACAGTATAAATCCTCGATTCAAATATTGAAATTATTGTACAGCCCTGATAAATTTTTATCACCCCTTATTCCATTCCTCATTCTGACCTCTTTCCATTGAAAGACCATATTGGAGTTCCTCAAAATATCTCATTTTGGATATAAAAGAAAAATTTTTGTAATGAAAAACTCAACTTTTATTACATATTACAATTCCATTTTTTTTTTTTTTTTTTCTCTAATTATAAAAAACACTTTATTTCTTGGTGTTAAAATCCAAAATAAAATTTAAATAGTTAGGGTATGCGGTATAAAATAAAAATAGAGAATCTATTCTCTTTTTCCTAAAAAAAAAATCTTGGAGATTGTTCGATGCTTACTCTCAAACTATTTGTTTACACGGTAGTGATATTCTTTGTTTCTCTCTTCATCTTCGGATTCCTATCTAATGATCCGGGTCGTAATCCTGGACGTGAAGAATAAAAAAAAAATGGTTTTTCTTGCTTGATTTTTAAAGGTTCTTAGTAGGATTTTCTCTATTCCACACCTTTAACTATTAAAAAAAAATAATAAATCTCGATTTCTTTCGCGATAAATTCGAAAGAAAATACCAAGTTTTAGATGAAAACGGAAAGAGAGGGATTCGAACCCTCGGTACAAAAAACTCGTACAACGGATTAGCAATCCGACGCTTTAGTCCACTCAGCCATCTCTCCCCCGATTGAAAAAAGAAAATGACTATGTTACATTAGTAAACAAACATAAAACTTGAAAAAAGCTCTTTTCCCTTTTTAATTTTGATTTTATTCATCTTTCTTTTCTATTTTTAATAGAATTTTTTTTTTTTATAATTATATAAATTATATAATTAAATATAATATAAATTATTAACATATAAATGTTAAATATATTTTTTTTTTTTATAATTATATAAATTATATAATTAAATATAATATAAATTATTAACATATAAATGTTAAATATAGTTTTTTATAATATAAAAGTGAAATAAAAAATAAACAATAAAATAATATTAAATTGAAATTCTTTTTATTAAATATTAAATTCTTTTTAATTATTTATTTATTATTTCATTTTAATTATATATAATTATATATATTTATATTTCAATTTTGAATTATATATATTTTATATTTAAATTGAATATAATATTCAAAATATATATAAATAAAAATATAAATAAAATCTTTTTTTTTTTTTTTGAGTTCATCCAAAGAAACCTTTTATTTCCACGGCTTGGCTTGGTCAGTACCTAGCTGGGCCGGGCCTCTTTTGTTCCAACGAATCGGAATAAAATTATTTATTTAATAAAGTCAAATTCAT